ATTAGACTTAGACTGTTATCCCATTATTTTAGTCTCATTCTCAATCTCAGAAGAATGGTATCACGCTCTGTAGGATTTGAACCTACGACATCGGGTTTTGGAGACCCGCGTTCTACCGAACTGAACTAAGAGCGCTTTCTTTTCCTAAAGAATTTTATGTGATGGAAATACATCTTGCATGCATACAAACTCAATATGAAGAACTATTCATATAACTTGAATATCTATGTCCAATTTGAATCCCTCAAAATTGATCTCTTGTTACTGCTGATACGATAACTAATAGTTAGGGATAGGGATGACAGGATTTGAACCTGTGACATTTTGTACCCAAAACAAACGCGCTACCAAGCTGCGCTACATCCCTTTACATCAGTTTCCAGTGTCATTCTAAAAAATTTTAGTCTTGTTTTCCACATTCTTCCATTATATATGGAATATATGCTGCCATTTTTTTTGTTTTTTTACTTTCTTATATCGATCGTATAAAGAACAAATATTCTTATAGAATATTTCTATTCTATTAATTAAAATAATTTAAATACAGAGAATAGATAGGATATATAAATAATAAGATACAAAGAGTATAATAACAAGAACAAAGAATATACAAATATTAATATTAATATATAATAATATTTATAATAATATTTATAATATTAGAATTGATTATAATAGACTAGAATTTCTATATGAAAAATAGAATAATTAAAAATATATTATTCTATTATTTAATTAATAATAGAATTATTTGAATAAAATAAATAAAATAATAATAGACTATTATTCTATTTATTATAGAAATAGTACTCTATAAAAAAATATCTAATGAATTGTTGTACAATTCAATTTGGATTTGGACTTCCCCCGACAAATCCACAAGTGGTTTTATTAATAAAAAAACATTGAATCATATTGCTCTATTCTGTATTATTATGTATTACAAATTACAAGAAAAAACGAAGGAGGATTTGAAATGCGAGATCTAAAAACATATCTCTCTGTGGCACCAGTGGCAAGTACTTTATGGTTCGCGGCTCTAGCAGGTCTCTTGATCGAAATCAATCGTTTATTCCCAGATGCATTGACATTCCCCTTTTTTTGATTCTACTTATTGGCACGGGAAAGGGTGACGAAGATTAGAGATCCAATAAAATATCTGTGATTCAATCCCTCTTCGTTCCTTTTTTCTAATTATACTAGAATAATAAAAAAAGGAAATTCAAAAAGGTAGATTTGGCCTCAGTGAAATTGGGAATTTTTCCCAGGTTTCGTTTAAATGGAATTGAATTAATACTTCAATTCCATTGCTATTAATAATTATTATAATTATTAATAGTCAGACCAGAAATGGAATTGTTGGGGTAGGGGCAATAATATCATACAAGATATTTAAATAAAAACTGAAATACTATACTGTGATTCGAAATATATTTCGAAAGCTGAATTATTACTGTACTATATAAAATTAATTGGAACAAAATATTTCAGAATTTGATTTTGAATTATCAACTTATATTTTTTTTTCGTTCCTTTTTTCGTCTTCCCTTCGAATCTTCAAATCGAAGAGTTAAGTGAATAAAAAAAACCAAAGGAGGTTCATGGCTAAGGGTAAAGATATCCGAATAACTGTTATTTTAGAATGTACTAGTTGTGATAAAAAGAGTGTTAATAAGGAATCCAGAGGTATTTCTCGATATATTACTCAAAAGAATCGACACAATACGCCTAGTCGATTGGAATTGAGAAAATTCTGTCCCTTTTGTTGCAAACATATGACTCACGCAGAGATCAAGAAATAGAGAAAATGGATTATTTGTGTGTCACCTTTAGGAGGTAAATTGAAAAAAAAAAAAAATTAGATAAATAACATATCTATGAATTATATAGATACCAGACAAATTATCTTATCTATATTATATAAATAACATTAATATTCTATAACATTAAATTATATACATATATCATTATATAGCATCCTAACAAATATATTAGAAAAAAAAAAATAAGAATATATATAACTAAAACAAATCCTTTTTTTTTATAACAAACGGGATTTTCGGTATAGGAATAAACAAACCATGGATAAATCTAAGCGACTGTTTGTTAAATCGAAGAAATCAATTCGTAGGAGTTCGCCCCTAATCCAATCTGGGGATCGAATTGATTATAAAAACTTGAGTTTACTTTTCAAATTTATCACTCGAGAAGGAAAAATTTTATCTAGACGTGTGAATAAATTGACCTTAAAACAACAACGATTGATTACGATTGCTATAAAACAAGCTCGTATTTTATCTTTGTTACCTTTTGTAAATTCGTCAACTTTTCTGAAAAATGCAAAAAAAAAATATGCAAAAAAAAAATATGCAAAAAGTTTTCCTAATGCAAAACAAAAATATGCAAAAAAAAAATATGAAAAAAGTGTTCCTAATGCAAAACAAAAATATGAAAAAAGTGTTCCTAATGAAAAAAAAAAAATATGAAAAAAGCGAGTCGATTACTAGAACTCCTGTTCTAAAAAAAAAAATAGAGTTACGTTACTTCATTAATTGAATCTAAACTCCAAGTTTATGCGGATTGGTATTTTTTTTTTTTTTCAAAAAATCCGACAATCCTATTGAGATTGTTTCGTTCTAAGAAAAACGATAATAGGTGAAGAAAAGAAGAATAATTTTTTTTTGAGCGTGGTTTATTATTTATTTTGATAATTCATATGAATTCTATTTTATCATACAAATCTCTTTTATTCTACCACGTTCCCGGAGTTCAGTCTCCGGGGAATTTTTATTAATGATATCGTTGGCAATCGTAAAAAGAAAATTCCCCTTTAATATAGCTATTTGTGCAACGATTTTACGATTAAGAAGCAATTGATTCTTGTACAGATTATACATTAAATTACTATAGTATATTATTTCTTTATTCTGTCCAATTATTGCATTTATTCGACTGATCCACAAACTGCGAAAGTCCCTTTTTTTCCTATCTCTATCCCGCTGAGACGAAACCAAAGCTTTTCTTCTCTGTTGCGAAATAGTTCGAGTAAGAGCTCCGCGAAAGCTTGATGTAAAGAAACTAGTTTTTGTCCTCCGTTTTCGAGCGATAGGTCCTCGTTTAGTTCTGGTCATTGGATAAATGAGACTTCGATGAATAACTATTTTTATTTTTTTCTTTCAGTTATTTTTTTATCCTTTACTAGTATATTCTATTAGTAACAACATAGATTCTTCCAATGTATAAAATAAAAATTCCAATGGCTTTTGCTACTATAACCTTCCCAACCACTATTTTTTTTCGTTTTTTCTAAGTATAAGTATTTAAACTAGAAATAATAACTTCTATTGATACTAGGTATTCAAAAAACCATAGTAAATAAAATAGAAATAAACAAAGAAATGGTGGGTTCCATCGTTTCTATGATTACTTGTTAAACGGTGAGGTCCTCTCTATACACCGGAGCCCCTTCCTTCATTGAATCTTGATTCAATCAATGTTATTGTGAACTTGTACAGTTCACACTTCTCGGCTCTACCCATGAAATATCTAGTAATAGGTCTTTCACAATGAAATCTAGCTATACAGTAACGGTATTTAAGTATGAAGATTAACTGGGGTAGTTGACCCTCTTAGTCCGTTATTGCTAAATTTAGGGCATAATTTGTCTTTCTTTCAAATAGGATTTTTCCCGCTTAATGGGTAACTATTTTTTTCCCATTGGGAAAATATTTTGCATCTTAAATTGCAAATTTAAGGTGATTTGGTTTGCACCAATTGAGAAACCATAAATTTTATACACAATAGAATTATATATATACAATTCTTATTAATAGAATCTATTTTTTAAATTGAGTATATGATCTAAACGAGTCGCACATACACCCTAGTACATGTTCCTCGGCGTTGAGGGCATCCCCGAAGAGCGGGAGATTTTGTTCCAGTCCGGATTGGCTGTCTTGTGTTTCTAATAAGTTGTTTTATAGTTGGCATGGTGAATCATATACATAATGAGCTGGTTTCGATCAATCCTAACCCAATAATTTCAATTTAGAATTTATTCGACTCTATGAAATCTGGTTGTTAAGACGATTAAAAAGAGAAAAGACAACATCAATTCCTTTATTTATTAGGAATAAATCTGTGTTTATTAGGAATAAACAGGACAGAAATATTCCTAATATCAATATTGACATTGACATATGCGAATTTTTGATTTACAAAGAATCCGCTACCATATCAATAATTCCGTAGGCTTGGGCTTCTTCTGGTGACATAAAAAAATCCCTGTCCAGGTCTTTAGATATCTCCCAGAACGATTTGTGTGTTATTTCCGAATAAATAGTTATTAGCGTTTCGTGAAGTAGTCTAAATTCATCTGCTTCCATGATACATTCTCTTGTTGGTCCGTCATAAGGGGAAGTCGCAGGTTCATGGATCATTACCCTGAGAGTATAATATAATAAGGTTTTTTGTCTTAATCTTGACTTTTAAAAAAAGAAAAAAGAAGAAAGAAGGGATATCCAAAACAACTTCAATTGAAATTTAAAGCCGTACAGGCAAGCATCTTTTTGATTTTTTATATAGCATACGGCTCTATTTTTAATTTTTTATTTTTTTTTACCTTTCATTGAAAAATAAAAAAAAATCTATACCGGGTCTATCAGACCCAGATCAGTAAAGAATCCAATAACCAGCTTTCTTTTTTTTTTTTAGAATATTTTTAAAATTTTAAAGACTATGATGATTCCGTTGCTCTCTTATTTCGTCTAGTTTTGGATTCAGCAATCCCAAAGTTTCTTTTTTTTTTTTTAATGAAGTAAAAAAAATCGTGACACTAAAAGAGGCTCTAATTAATAGATAAGATAAAAAGATAAGATAAAATTGTAAATACCCCTTCCCCTTTTTCCTATTACTCTTTCGATATATAATCGAATGGTTTGAAAAAAAAAAAAAAAATTATTTTTGCATATCGAACTCAGAGTGCCATGCTTTTTTTACTT